ATGTCTGTTCCATAAAAAAAGTTTTTTTTCTTAATTAATTGTTTCCGATTCACCGGATCTTAGCTCTTTCGAAAAAGTAAATAAAAAATAAAGATATGCACTAACTTATTTAATAATTTATATTTATATTAGTATTTATTCTGAGTCTTTTCAAAATTGTTCAAATATGCAAAACAAGAAGTTACAATTGGTCAAATGATATAACCAAGTGACATATAAAAACGAATACTTATAATAGGAAAATAAAAAATATTATTAATATTCATACAGCAAGTATAAAATTTTAGGCTAAAAAGAGTACTTGATGCTAATATGAATTAGAGAATTAACTAAGGTCGTTGGTCTAATGAAATAAAACCTCTTGATTTTAGTTAGTTTATTTAAACTGATTAACTAATTCATTATGGGATTTATTGTTTTCCATTTCAATCAAAACAATTTATTAGGAATATTTGGAAAGTTTATAAGATTATAGCTCTAAAATGAACTTTTTATCGAGCAAGGATAAAAAATGACTGAGATCCTTTTTTATCAAACTACATACCCTTTAACAGATTTTTTACTAGTCTCATTCGAGTTTTAACGTTTAGGTGTATTTTTTTTTCAAGTTTTACTAAAAAAAGACTCAATTTATTAGGCAAAAGTTTACAAGGTATTTTATTACATGTAAATAAAATATAGAATGACTAAAATAAAGGTATTTTAGGTTCTTTATTTCTTTTGATTTCTATCCCATAGCAGATGAGATATAAACAACGAGAACTAAGAGTTCAAAACCAAAAATTTTTGGTTTTACAAATAGTGTATGGAATCAAAATTTTGTTATTTCGAGTCATTTTTTATTTTCACGGATCTTTGACGTATCTAGATTTCTATGAAGAGAATCTTTTAGAAAAAAAAAATAGATAATGAATATAAGATAAGAAATAATAATTCGTTTTGAACAATAGATGTCTTTCACATCCAACTATAACAATGACTAACTTCTTCTTTTTTAAATGGCAGTTCCAAAAAAACGTACTTCGATATCAAAAAAGCGTATTCGTAAAAATATTTGGAAAAGGAAAGGATATTGGGCGGCATTAAAAGCTTTGTCATTAGGGAAATCTCTTTCTACCGGGAATTCAAAAAGTTTTTTTGTACGACAACCAAATAAGTCCTAAAATATTGGAATAATTTGGAATGGATTTGACTAAAAAAATTGGATCAGTAATTAATATCTCAGTAATTTGTTAATTTAATATTAAAGTTAATATAAAATTAACAATTGGCAGTTCCTATTTTAATCAATATGAAATAGACTCTTAATCTTATAAAAAGAATTCTTCTTTCTAAATTATAAAAATCAAAAAATAAATATATATAATATTTTTATTTGATTTTTTTAGTATATTTTCATTCAGATTTTGGTGGTGGGGAGTCTTCTTTTCCCCATCGACCTTTAAAAGAATAAATAATGAAAAAATTTTATATTTATCAGGAAGGGCAGATAGAATATTTTTAGTTCAAATTAATTAATTGTTCAAACTAATCCATTCCGTGTTAAAGATTTTTGGATAACTTTCTGACTTCTTAATTTATTATATACTATATTTAATGTATTTTCCATATCTATCCAATTTTCAGCCCAATGAAAAATCAATGAATAATCAATAAAAGAACTTAATTGTTGAGATATTATTATATGTACAAGTGGCAATTTGGAGTAATAGACATATTTTAGATTCATTGATAAAATTGAGTTTGTGTTTCAAATTGAATTTATTAAATCAGATAAACCAGAAATAATGACAATAAAAGAAAAAAGTTTTTTAGTCTATCGAAGAATTCTATCGTTGCAAGAGTCGTATTTTAGAATCGGCTAAACTACGTCAAAGCCCTAAAACCAGACACCTTAAAGAAACTACTGAACCTTTAAATTGACTTTTTTGAACTCTTTTTTTTTATATATCTTTACTAAAAAAAAAACTTATTTGAGTGAATTGACTTGTTCAATCTCGACGATTGAATATAAATAGGTTATTATGAGTTCGAGCAAGCCGCTATGGTGAAATCGGTAGACACGCTGCTCTTAGGAAGCAGTGCTAGAGCATCTCGGTTCGAGTCCGAGTGGCGGCATGCCATCTTCTAAAAGATATCAAATAGATCCTATAATAAAATTAAATTAAATTCCCAATTTCTATTTCTTAATTAATACGGGGGGATCCCCCGTTTTTTCATTTTTATGATATTTTCAACTTTAGAGCATATATTAACTCATATTTCCTTTTCTATTGTTTCAATTGTAATTACAATTCATTTGATAAGCTTATTGGGCAATCAAATTAGAAAACCATATTATTCCTCAGAAAAGGGGATGATAGCTACTTTTTTATGTCTAACAGGATTGTTAATAACTCGTTGGATTTATTCGGGCCATTTTCCACTAAGTGATTTATACGAATCCTTAATTTTTCTTTCATGGAGTTTCTCCCTTATTCATATAGTTCCTTATCCTTAT